TTAACCCTGCTGTGAAACACGCTATTATTGCGAAAATGGGCGAATACGCCCAGCTATCATTAAGAATTTCGTCTTTGGACCAAAAACAAGCAAGGGGTGGAATACCACAAAGAGAAAGTGTACCTAATAAAAATGAAGTTTTTGTAATTGGCACATATTTTGTTAAACCGCCCATAAGAGCCATGTTCTGGCTTTTATCTGGAGAATATCCAACAAGGGTTTCCATTGAATGAATAATGGATCCAGACCCTAAAAATAATAATGCTTTCGAATAAGCATGCGTGATCAAATGAAATAAAGCAGATCGATACGATCCTATACCTAAAGCTAATATAATATAACCCAATTGAGACATTGTAGAATAGGCTAAACTTCTTTTAATGTCTCTTTGAGCAAGAGCCAAAGTAGCTCCTAATAGTATTGTTATTATACCTACCAAAGAAATTATATTCATTATGGAAGGTATAGCTGTAAAAAGAGGAAGAAGTCGAGCTACAAGAAAAATGCCCGCAGCTACCATAGTAGCCGCATGTATAAGAGCCGAAATAGGAGTAGGACCTTCCATAGCATCGGGTAACCATACATGAAGAGGGAATTGCGCCGATTTAGCAATCGCACCAACAAATAATAGGGAAGCACACAAAGTAAGAAATAAAGAATTGGCCCCGTTATTATCAATCAAATTATTAGCTATTTCGAACAAATCCCGAAATTCAAAACTCCCCGTTACCCAATAAAGACCTAAGATTCCTAAAAATAAACCAAAATCCCCTACACGATTAGTTACAAAGGCTTTTTGACAAGCGCTTGCCGCAAGGGGTCGTGTGAACCAAAAACCTATTAATAGATAGGAACACATTCCAACTAATTCCCAAAAAATATAAATTTGTATCAAATTTGAACTCGTAACCAATCCAAGCATGGAAGCATTAAAAAACCCCATATAAGCAAAAAATCTCAAATAGCCTCGGTCGTGAGACATATAATTGTCACTATAAATAAGAACCATTATTCCAACAGTAGTAATTAATATTAACATAATAGAAGTAAGTGGATCTATCAAGTATCCAAAATCTAAGGAAAAATCATTATTGATTGTCCAAGACCATACATATTGGTAGATAGGACTGCCATTTATTTGCTGAATAGACAGATCCGCTGAAAAAATCATAACTATACTTAATAATAAAACACTAAGAAAAGCCCATATACGACGAATATTTTTTGTTGCCGCCGGAACAAGGAGAAGACCCATCCCTATTGCTATAGGAATTGGAAGGGGAACTAAAGGTATGATCCACGCATATTGATATGTATGTTCCATAATAAAATTCAACTTTTTTATTAATTGTTTAATTGTTTCCGATTCACCAGCTCTTAAAGAAGTTACGATTGGTCAATAAAATGAAGTCAATGTTGAACAGTTTTTTTATTACTTAATAATTACATTATTACAATAATAGAAATCTAATTTAAATCCATATCCATATAAAAAAATTATACCAAAACAAAATAAGTACTTGATTCTGATAGGATTCTACGACCCCCCCCAAAAAAAAAACCGATAAACATAAAAAAGGTCTCTCTTTTTTTTATTATCACATACCATATTAATAAATTAACTACTAAAATTAACAGATACTAGTCTCATTCTATTTTTAGAATTTTACAGTCGAGTTTTCTTAAATTAGGTAAGAGTTCTGAAACTTTTTTATTTCTTTTTTTAAATTCAATTTATATATCCGGGGATACCATGGGTATATATACAAATGCATATATGGGATAATATATAGCTACAATAAATATAGGGTATAGATGATTTAGAGTAGTAGTAAAAATATTACTATATATTATATAGTAAGTTAGTAAGTACTAGCCGGTATAAATCATTCTTTCTTCGGATATTGTATGTATATGTAATAGTTAAATGTATATATAATATTTTATTTTAACTATTACATTTAACTATATCCGAAGAATAACCTCTGTATTTTTAAATAGCGGTTCCGAAAAAACGTACTTCTATATATGTATATGTCCAAAAAAAAAGATTCGTAAAAATTTTTGGAAAAATAAAGCATATTGATCATCGATAAAAACTTTTTTTTTTTTTTTGCAAAATAACTTTCCACCGGGAAGGGGATTATAAAAGTTTTTTTTTGATTCGATTAAAAAAATAGGATAAATGAAAAAGAAGTCGGCAAAAAAGAAAAATGAATGGTGTATAAAAAATGGAAATTATGGGCATGGATTGAGAACAGAATTATCTAGTTTAACTCTTCAATTCTATAAAAACTTAAGCCGCGTGAAGAGCCATTGAATTGTTAAAACTAACACCATATCACACTACAATTAAGGTAATGATTATTGAATGTTCAAATAGGGAGGGCGGGATTTAGAAAGATATTTTTTATTGTTTTCTCAAGATATTGCATTGAATTGAGCCCTTCTCCTTCAATCTCGACGATTGAAGATAGATGTACTATTATGATTTCGTCGAGCAAGCCGCTATGGTGAAATCGGTAGACACGCTGCTCTTAGGAAGCAGTGCTAGAGCATCTCGGTTCGAGTCCGAGTGGCGGCATCTTATAAAAAAATACTAGTAAACTAAATACTATAAAAACTCCTATAATGTATAAAATTAAATTCCGGATTTCCATTCCATTGTTGGGGGACATCTTTCTTTTAGGACTTTTATGATATTGTTTACTTTAGAACATATATTAACTCACATTTCTTTGTCGATTGTTTCCATTGTAATTACGATTTTTTTGATGAACTTATTAGTTCACGAAATCGTAGGGCTATATGATTCGTCGGAAAAAGGAATGGTAGCCGCTTTTTTATGTATAACAGGATTATTAGTTATTCGTTGGATTTATTCAGGACATTTACCCTTAAGTGATTTGTATGAATCATTAATGTTCCTTTCGTGGAGTTTCTACATTATTCATATGATTCCCTATTTTAGGAACCATAAAAATCATTTAAATGAACTAACTGCACCTAGTGCAGTTTTTACCCAAGGATTTGCTACTTCGGGCCTTTTAACTGAAATACATCAATCCACAATATTAGTACCTGCTCTACAATCGCAGTGGTTAATGATGCACGTAAGTATGATGATATTGAGCTATGCAGCTCTTCTGTGTGGATCATTATTATCAGTAGCTCTTCTAGTCATTACATTTCGAAAAAATATCGATATTTTTTTGAAATGTAAAAGCAATCAATTACAAATTGGGGCATTTCCTTTTGTCGAACTTAAATACGCCAATGAAATAAGCAATGCTTTAAAATTAAAAAACAAGAATTTTAAAGCATTTAGAAATTATCATAGGTATCAATTAATCCAGCAATTGGATTGTTGGAGTTCTCGTGTCATTAGTCTCGGATTTATATTTTTAACCGTAGGTATTCTTTCGGGAGCAGTATGGGCTAATGAGGCATGGGGATCATATTGGAATTGGGACCCAAAAGAAACTTGGGCATTTATTACTTGGACAATATTCGCAATTTATTTACATACTAGAACAAATGAAAATTTGCAAGGCTCAAATTCTGCAATTGTGGCTTCTATGGGATTTTTTATAATTTGGATATGCTATTTTGGAGTAAATCTATTAGGAATAGGGCTGCATAGTTATGGTTCATTTGCATTAACATCTAATTGAAGAAAAGGTCTTACAAATCCAATACGCAATATATGGGAATAGCATATATAAAGAAAGTTTGTATGGGTTTTTAAGAACCATTTGAATCAAGTAGTGATTCAAACGGTTCTTAAAAACTACAAAAACACTTTAATACTTATTTAGTTTTCATTGTACAACGAACTATTAAAAAAACGAGTCTTTTTTGTCTATCTTTTTTTTATATGTTATATTTTACTTATTTATGAAAACGATCTATAAAAGTAATTAGATATAATAGCTTCGACCTTGTCAATTGATAGTGAGAGAACGAAATCCGGATAAATACCAATACCTATTACGGGTAAAAAGATACAGATTGAAACAAAGAGTTCTCGCGGCCCAGAATCAAAAAAATGACAATTTGGAGAATTCAATTGTTTGTATCCATAGAACATTTGACGTAACATGGATAATGAATAAATAGGAGTTAATATCATTCCAATTGCCGTTACAAAAGTTATTAGGATTTTGGGGATTAAAAGATATTTTTGGCTCGTAATTAGTCCAAAAAATACTACCAACTCTGCAACAAAACCACTCATTCCAGGCAATGCAAGAGAAGCCATCGAGAAGCTACTGAACATTGTAAATATTTTTGGCATTGGAACAGCTATTCCTCCCATTTCGTCAAGATAAACAAGACGTGTTCTATCGTAACTCGTTCCTGCCAAGAAAAAAAGCGCAGCACCAATAAATCCATGAGATATCATTTGTAAAATGGCCCCATTTAGTCCTGTATCAGTTATGGAACCAATTCCTATAATTATGAAACCCATATGAGATACGGAAGAATAGGCAATTCTCTTTTTTAAATTGCGCTGACCGGGGGATGTTGAAGCTGCATAAATTATTTGAATTGCGCCTACTATCATCAACCAAGGAGAAAATATAGAATGAGCACGGGGTAATAATTCCATATTAATCCGAACCAATCCATATGCTCCCATTTTTAATAAGATTCCGGCTAAAAGCATACATGTACTGTAATGTGCTTCTCCATGGGTATCTGGTAACCATGTATGTAGAGGTATAATCGGTAATTTGACAGCATAAGCAATAAGAAATCCAAAATATAATATTATTTCCAGCGCCACCGGATACGATTGATTGGCTGATGTTTCAAAATTTAATGTTGGTTCATTGGAACCATATAAACCCATACCCAGAACTCCCATTAAGAGAAAAATGGAACCCCCTGCGGTGTACAAAATAAACTTTGTAGCTGAGTACAAACGTTTTTTCCCCCCCCACATGGCTAAAAGTAGGTATACAGGAATTAATTCTAACTCCCACATGATAAAAAAAAGTAAAAGATCTCGAGAAGAAAATAACCCTATTTGACCGCTGTACATTGCTAACATGAGGAAATGGAATAATCTCGAATCTCGAGTAACTGGCCAAGCCGCTAAAGTCGCTAAAGTAGTGATGAATCCCGTGAGTAAAATGGGTCCTATGGAAAGTCCATCGATTCCTAATCTCCAGTGAAAATCAAAAAAATGAATCCATTTATAATCCTGTTCTAATTGGATTAATGGATCGTCGAATTGAAAATGATAACAAAATGCATAAGACGTTAGAAGTAGTTCTAATATGCATATACAAATAGTATACCATCGAATAACCTTATTTCCTCTATGAGGGAAAAAGAAAATGAAAGTACCCGCGAATATCGGTAAAACAGCAATTATTGTTAACCAAGGAAAATCGTTCGTGGTAAAGACAAGATACACTTTGACCAGAAAAACCCGTGCTCGAAAGAAAATAATAGAATTTATCGAGTACGGGTTTTTGTCGGTAAAGATAAAAAAATGGATTCAAGTGGAATTTTCTGGAATGTATTAATAAGCTAGACCCATGCTACGAGTTGTCTCATGCCATAAATAAACCCGGACACTTAGGAAATCCGTTGGACAGGCGGATTCGCACCTTTTACAACCTACGCAGTCTTCTGTTCTTGGAGCAGAAGCAATTTGCTTAGCTTTACATCCGTCCCAAGGTATCATTTCTAATACATCCGTGGGGCAGGCTCGTACACATTGAGTACATCCTATACATGTATCATAAATCTTTACTGAATGTGACATTGGAGCTATAAATTTTTTTAACATCATAAATTTTCGATCTAGTAATTAATTATATATTGTAGACACTAGACGAATCAATGATTTAGATTTACCAGAACCAACCAACTTCTGGATCTGCTCATGAAAGAGGGACAAGATACTTTGATTTATTACGTTTTAGCAAAGAGCACCATATCATATGCTTATGTCGCACATACCCATTTTAATTGGTAACTATATTTTATTTAATTTATATATGTATATGATTATAATTATTTATTCAACAAATTAGATTGATTGATACGGGTTGATTTTCTGTTACGATGAATTGATGAAACAATAGCTAATCCAATGGCTGCTTCAGCAGCTGCAATTGCTATAACAAAAATCGAGAAAACATCTCCCTTTAATTGGCGACTATCAAATAAATCAGAAAATGTTACAAAATTGATATTAACTGCATTCAGTATAAGCTCAAGACACATAAGCGCTCGAACCATATTTCGACTTGTAATCAATCCATAGATACCGATGGATAATAAATAGGCACTCAAAACAAGTACATATTCGAGCATCATTGATCAACCCCTCATCAATCTCAATTCATTTCAATATGAACAAAAATTCAACCGATTCAATTGATAAAAATATAATAATATAAAAGGAAAGTACGTAATGTAATTTAAAGTAAGGTATTGTTAATAGATAATAGATACAACTAAGAGCATTTCCATTTTTGAATTTTATCCATGAACAATAAATAAATAGAATTTAAAGAAAAGAGAAAGTCCTTATTAATTATAAGTATTTAGTACTGACGGGCCATAGCAATTGCGCCTATCAAGGAAACTAAAAGAATTATCGAAATAAGTTCAAATGGAAGAAAAAAATCTGTTGATAAATGAATCCCAATTTGTTGACCATTATTTATCAAGTCCTGCTCTATAATCTGGTTTGATCTTGTAGTCCAAATAATCCCGTACCATGACGTATCTAGGATAGTGGTAATTAGTGAAACAAAAATACTTGTACAAACCAATGAAGTCACCCCATCTCCAACGGTCCAAAAAATATGGAAATCCTTGTAATATTCTGAACCATTGATGAACATCACAGCAAATACAATTAATACATTTATTGCTCCCACATAAATAAGAAGCTGTGCAGCAGCTACAAAATGCGAGTTCGATGGAATATGGAATAAGGATGTACAAACAAGAACCAATCCCAATGAAAAGGCAGAAAAAATGGGATTGGTAAGTAATACCACTCCTAGACCTCCCAATATAAGACCTAATCCCCAAAAAACCAAAAGAAAATCGTGTATTGGTCCAGGTAAATCCATTCTATGTAAAATAAAAGATAAATTCAGTCGAAATTTTTCATGATACGATTGACCAACCCAGAAAAAAAGAAGTTACCCTATAATTCAATTCTATATTATTTTATTTATTTTTTGATATGTTCCCGTATTGATATTGAATTAAATATAATGGGGTGGGGTTGATGTAGATATACTTATTAATGGAATGGTTGAATACCATTTCTATATCTGTTTCTCTATCCGAAAGTTTCGTTCGATTATATATATTATATTAATTATTATATATAAACCGAGAAATTTCGAAATTATCTAAGATATATATGAATTTTTAATCAAAAAGAAAACCACTATTCTCACCACTCGATAGTTAGGATTTTTAGTTATTGACCAAGGAAATGAAAGAAGCTTCGCTACTTTAGATCAAAACTTACTCAATTGGTAATTGTTCTTGAATCAAGTGGTTTTCCCGTGGCTTTTGTGATTTGAATCGAATTCATAATTGTTCTAATTGTGTAATCTCCAATTACTGGCATTGGTAACCGACCCAAAGCAATTTGATTATAATTCAACTCGTGACGATCATAAGTGGAAAGCTCATATTCTTCAGTCATTGATAAACAATTCGTTGGACAATACTCAACGCAGTTACCGCAAAATATACAGATTCCGAAATCAATACTGTAATTAAGCAAGCGTTTCTTTCGAATATCAGTTTCCAATTTCCAATCAACAACAGGTAGATCTATAGGACATACCCGAACACATACTTCACAAGCAATGCATTTATCAAATTCAAAGTGGATTCGACCGCGGAAACGCTCCGATGTGATCAATTTTTCATAAGGATATTGAATAGTTACAGGTAAACGATTCGCATGGGATAAGGTAATCATAAAACTTTGACCGATATACCTTGCAGCCCTTACTGTTTGTTGGCCATAATTTATGAACCCAGTTACCATGGGGAACATATCTTGCATATCTATGAATAATTTGATGTTTCTTTCTCTTGTTTGAGAAAAGGTATGAATCTAGAATATCCTGTGCCTTTACAATGAAAAGAGTTGGGAAGAAGTTGTCAATAATAGATTACCTAAAGAAATAGGTAAAAGAAATTTCCACCCAAGATTTAATAGTTGGTCCATTCTCATCCTAGGTAAAGTCCATCTTGTTGTGATAGGAATGAACAGGAACAAATAGGCTTTAGCTAATGTAATAAAGATACTAATTGTCGTTCCAAAGACTCCACCCATTTCATTTATTCCTAAAAGCTCAGGAATTAATATGTACGGAATAGAGAAATTCCAGCCGCCCAAGTAAAGAACTGTTACAAATAATGAAGAAACTAGTAGATTGAGATAGGAAGCAACGTAAAATAAACCAAATTTTATACCAGAATACTCGGTTTGATAACCTGCTACTAATTCTTCCTCTGCTTCTGGTAAATCAAAAGGTAATCTTTCGCATTCTGCTAGGGAAGAAATTAAAAAAACAGTAAACCCTATAGGTTGGCGCCAAAGATTCCAACCCCAAAAACCATACTTTGACTGTGCCTCAACTATATCAACTGTACTTGAACTGTTAGATAATCATAGTCGGTGAGAACATCACTATTCCCATCGCTATTGCAAAACCGTACATGAGACTTAAGCTTCATACGGCTCCTCGATGGCCACAAATAAATCTAAGGGCGGGTTCAATATTATCTCGATATATATACTTGTCTTATAGGGTAGATAGAGTAAAGATACATCGGAGAGTCCAAAATTAGACCAACGCAATTCTGTCTGCCATAATAACAAAAAAAATGCTTCTGAATTGATCTCATCCTTTATAATTTCATTTTTTTTGTTCAGTAATAACTTAACACTTCAATGAAAATACTCGTTATATCGCGTTGTATCAATAGATATTTCTACTCATTTCTTTCGATTATAAAGAAGAATTAGACATTCTATTAGTTCATGAATCACGATAAGAATTTTATCTGTATAAATGTGGATAAATAAAATAAAAATATAAGGGTTCCTTCGTTCCTGATAGTAATTTGTTTAATCAGTGGGTAGGAGTATACTCTGGATCGGGATCGCGGGGAAGTACTTCTTGATCATTTCTACCAACGTAAAGCCCCATTAGGATTCCTTTTATGTTATGCGGAAATAACCCCTTGGATAACTTACTTACATTATCTCTATTATATTACTAATAAATCCTTTGTGTACCTTGGTATTCCTAACCACCCACTCATTTTTGTTCGACCCCCGGTATGGTAACATACAGCAGTAAAAACTCCATACAGTGAATCTTTTAGACCCGCTTCAAACTATGATGATTAGTCAACCAGTTTTGGGGTAACCCGTTTCTACTGTATTATATTTACGTCCGCTTAGCTTAACCCTTGTACCTAGGGAATGAGACTTAATCTTTTGACTGCCAATTTCTAAGCCGTTTTATTTCACTCATAGAACTATCTGGTTTAGTTTATCGCCCCGAATGATGAATCAAAAATGAGGATATCTATTCAATACATTCATCAATATATTCAACTTTTTTCTTAGAACTAAATAAAATTATTTCCTAGAATGAAAATGAAATAAAAAAATAGGCAAAAAAAGTGCATGTCCTAACGAATCGCACGTAGAGATATTGATAATACGCATGGAGTTAATGGTATTTCATAACTAATTGATTGAGCAACAGCTCGTAGACCACCTAAAAAGGAATATTTATTATTTGATCCATATCCTGACATAAGAAGTCCAATAGGAGCAATACTGGAAATGGCAATCCATAAAAAAACTCCTATACTGAGATCGGCTAAAACAAGGCGATATCCAAAAGGAATTACTAAATAACTTAGTAAAATAGATATGACCGCTATAGATGGTCCGATACTGAATAAACGAATATCCCCTCTAGATGGGAGAAGATCCTCTTTAAAGAGTAGTTTGGTACCATCTGCTAGAGCTTGAAGAATTCCCAAAGGACCCGCGTATTCAGGCCCAATACGTTGTTGTACTCCTGCAGATATTTGTCTTTCTAACCACACAATTACCAGTACTCCTATTATGATTCCTAATACAGTAGTAAAAATAGGAACAAGTAACCATATGAGTTCATAAACCTCTTTTAAGGATTCCGATCTGGAAAAAGAATTGATAGCTTCTACTTTTGTCGTATCAATTATCATTTCAACGATCAACCTCTCCCATAATAATATCTATACTACCTAGTATTGTCATAATATCAGCCAATTTCATTCTTTTAACTAGCTGAGGAAGAATTTGCAAATTGATAAAACCGGGCGGACGAATTTTCCATCTCCAGGGAAAAACACTCCGATCTCCTATCAGAAAAATTCCTAATTCCCCCTTTGGGGCTTCTACTCGCACATAAAGTTCTTGTTTAGACAATTCAAAAGTGGGCGAAGGTTTTTTACTAATGAATCGATAATGAAAATCATTCCACTCGGAATCCTTTGTTCTATCAAAGCGCCGTACCTCTAAATTCTCATAAGGCCCCCCTGGAATTCCTTCCAGAGCTTGTTGAATTATTTTTATGGATTCCGTCATTTCACAGATTCGGACTAAATAACGAGCTAATGAATCTCCTTCTTTTTGCCATTGTACTTCCCAATCAAATTCGTCGTAACACTCATAATGATCGACTTTACGAAGATCCCATTGAATTCCGGAAGCTCGTAGCATTGGTCCCGATAAACCCCAATTTATTGCTTCTTCTCCGCCAATAACGCCCACCCCTTCAACTCGCTCCAAAAAAATGGGATTGCGCGTAATAAGCTTTTGATATTCCGTAACCCCTGTCAAAAAATAATCACAGAAATCCAAACATTTATCTATCCAGCCATAAGGTAAATCGGCAGCTACCCCTCCGATACGGAAATAATTATGCATCATTCGCATACCTGTGGCAGATTCGAATAAGTCATATATTAATTCTCTCTCTCGGAAAATATAGAAGAAAGGAGTCTGCGCACCGATATCTGCCATAAAAGGGCCAAGCCATAACAAATGAGAAGCTATACGACTCAGCTCTAGCATAATTACTCTAATATAGCTCGCTCTTTTCGGTACTTGAATATTTCCCAACTGTTCTGGTCCATTTACTGTTATTGCTTCTGTAAACATAGTAGCTAAATAATCCCAGCGTGTTACATAAGGAAGATATTGTATAATTGTTCGATTTTCTGCAATTTTTTCCATTCCTCTGTGTAAATAACCCAATATGGGTTCGCAGTCAATAACATCTTCCCCATCTAGAGTAACAATGAGTCGAAGAACACCATGCATTGATGGGTGTTGAGGACCCATATTGACTATCATGAGGTCCTTTCTTGTAGTTGGTACAGTCATATATTTTTTACCCGATTCATTATTCCATGAATTGCTGAAAACTAAATGTAGTTCATCAAAATTCAAAAATATAATTTAAATTAAAGTAGAATAGAAATCTAATAAATCAAAGAATTCAAAACGAATTTTCAAATGAACTTAACGAGTTTTTGGCTCCCGAATATTCAATTGACTAATTAATTCTTTATAACGTACTCTATTTTTCTTTGACAAATAAGCCAGTAGCCGTTGGCGTTTTCCCAGAATTTTCCGCAGACCTCTCTGAGATAAATAGTCTTTTCTGTGCAATTCCAAATGGGAAGTAAGTCTACGTATCTTATTGGTGAAACTGAATACTTGAAATTCAGCAGACCCCCTATTTTCTTCTTGCGGAATAACCGAAATGAATTTTAACATAATTTAATTAAAGAACCCTTCTTCCCTTTTTCTTTAGTTTTTACAGATATGTATTTTACTGATCAGTAATAATAATAAATGCCAGTCATTTTAATTTCTTATACACAATAATCTGGATTTATTCGTATACTTCTTTATTTTTTTTTATCAAATTCAATTAATCAATCCAATTTTCAATTTTATTCGCGGGTATGGGTTCAAAGGATTGGTACATTTCTACAACACCCATAAAGAAGAATAGACCCAAGATAAAAAGATTATGACGACTCATTCCTAGATATAATTGCTAAGATAAGGTCATTGAATCAGTATCATGTACCAGAATATAACACAAGGCGCATGCATATTTTTTTGTCTTCATATATTATACCAGAATACCAGATATGCCCGCTTGATCCGTAGAAATAATACCATCAACTCATTATCAATCGTGGATACATATGTATCCTTAACATACTGAAACGACTACCATTATTGGTATCAAACCAATAGCGATTCATACAAGCTAAATCTTCTAATCGATAATTGGGCCAAAGAAATAATTTTAACTTAATCAATTTATTTGTATCTCCATCAAAACGCTTATCCGCATAAAAAAATTGCCCGCAGTGCCTTGCACTGTTCCCATTGCCAAATACTGGGTTTCTATCCCCAACATTTACATTTTTCGAATCGAAACAAATTTGAATTCTCAATTCTCTACGATGTCTAGGAGATAAAATGTTTTCAGGAACAATAAAATCATAATGATTTTCGTCTTTATTCCCAAACAACTTTTCATGTCGTGCAATAGATTCATTAAGACTATTCTTCGCAACATTTATTTTTTTTTGGAATCTTCGATTTGTTTGATGCTTACTCTTATGCACACGTGAAATAGCTAGGGTTTGGTACATGATAAATTGCCCATCCCATTTTATGGATAGCCGAGCTGGTTCAATAACTAACACCCCCCTTTCTATCCATTTTGTAAGAGTTATAACCTTGGGAATCAGCATTACATCCAGACTCATTTCGTCTCTTTGAATAGAGGATATAGCAATTTCCTTTGGGTTTCTCAATCTAAGCAGTAGACAATATAACTTGACATTTTTTATTATTTTTTGGATAAAAGAAGGATTCGATCTCAATTGAAAAAGAAAATATCTTTTCATGAAGAAGTATAGCTCCGCAGATATGTTGTATTTCCTTCTGTGTTTTTGAATGTACGATCCTCCATAATCTTCTTTAACATCTTTTTGTTTTTTTGATGAATCAGATCCAAGACCCCCCCCGGCTGGCTGTTGGTTTTCTTCTTGATTTCTATGCGCTAATTCGAGCGATTTTTTTTTATTATATGATATATGCATATCCTTTTTTTGTTTTTTGTTGATATTTTTATTAAATTTTAAAAGAAGTAAATTTATTGGTATGATCCGCGGTTTAATCTTATATGCATCATTAAGTAAGACAAATTCTGGGAAAAACCAAAGTTCCAGATTCGATATTGGCCAATTTGGTATTTCTTCATTCATTCCCATCCAGTCAAAAGATATTTTTGTTTGATTGGCGGGGTTTATTTGTTTATGAATCGCGAAATCAAAAAGATTTTTATTATCCATTTTATTTTTATCAATTATTTCATATTTCATATAATTATTAGCATTTGGATTTTTTTTAATGTTGGCGTTGCCCCCGATATCTATATTTGTCCATTCCTCAATATGGATCTTTTTTCTAAGACAAAAATTAATAGTTCTCCAATCAAAAAATTTTCTATCCGTATTTTTATCCCTATCAATAATATAATCTTCTCGTAGATAATTACTAAGGTCTATATCTTCTGGCCAATCAAAAAATTCAGGATTATATGTCTTGTAATTATAGGTAACCCTCGGGGCCTCTTTTATTTGTAATGCCGACCCATAAATGTATGAATCCTTCTTATCTTCATAATCATAATTAATATATTTATTTGATAAAAGATCATATTTGTAGTTTTTAAATTTATCTTTTTGACTCGGTAATGAATTCACTGCATAATTGTTTTGTTTCTCGTAATTAATTAATTGTTCTTTTTCATATAAATCAAAATTTATTGAGTTTGTATTTTGAACCATAAAACTTTGCTTGATTCTATTTCGCCATTTTTGCGGCACTAATCTAGACCATCTAGTCTGAGATAAATCGCATTTATAGTGGTCATTACCCATTAACCAACTTTTCCATGTCCATGTATTAATTCCAAAATATTGAAGTTTCTTATGCCTTGATTCGGAATGAAATATTCCTTGTGTTCCACAAAAATTTTGGATTCTATCCTTAATAAAAGGAATTGTTCCGTTATATTGAAATAGGGATTTCAAGTGATACTTGTTGATAACTTGGGTTTGTGATAATTTGTAAAATACATATGCCTGTGACAAGGAAGAGAAGTCACAAAAAATCTGTGAATTTTTATTAATAATATTTGAAATAGGCTTTTTTATAGTCGAAATAAAATGAATTGTATTTTGATTTGTTTCATCATTGTAACTGTATTTATCAGTAATTCGTTTTTTTGATTTAAGTAAAATTTGTACACTGATTTTTGAAATATTAATGATAGGTAAAAAGATATCTATGGATATCCTTTCAATAAACAATTTCATAAAATAGTGACATTTACGTATTAGTCGGGAACTTCTTCTTTTTAATATCTGCCAAATCTTTTTCGGCGATTCTAATCTTTTATCATCACAACTTGTTTCATTAGGGCTAATGTTTATATCCGGAGTTATAAGTATGTTTTTTTTGTCTTTTGTTATTTTTTCAATTTGATTTCTGATTGTACTTGTCCTATCAGCCAGATCCTTCATCCTTTTTTCTGTTAGTGAATAATTTGTCCAATCCATAGGTCGAATTCGAATGGACGATTCATGAATCATCTGATTACTTATTATCATTTTTTTTTTATTTCTATTCGATTCATATACTTCTCTTAATCCAAATAACGAAATTGGACTTATTTTTGCAAGCTCTTTCATTATTCTTTTTATAAATGGAACTGTTTTTATAACCCATCTTGTTTTTTCTTTTGATAGCTTTACAAACCATTTTGTTCTTTCTTTTATTTCTTTTATAATTTTTTGAGCTAGAAAACATTTCTTTTGAACTTTGATAAGTTTTTT